CTATAGATTCTATAGATGGTAGAGGAAAATAAAATAGAATTGATTGGTCGTACCTATCCAATAATCTAATATGAATAACTCGCTATTCACTCGGGTTCTGAGTCATAATAATTAGGTAGGAGAGATGGCCGAGTGGTTCAAGGCGTAGCATTGGAACTGCTATGTAGGCTTTTGTTTACCGAGGGTTCGAATCCCTCTCTTTCCGTACCTTCATCTAAATAACCAATGTTATTGGCTACAATGTATCAAATAATAAAGGAATAAAAATATTGCTGCTTATTTTATTTATTACTTCGACGAAAAGAGAGCAAAATAGCCGGAACCCCCCCCCCTTTTTTTTTTAGTTAGGTTTAAGTTTGACGGGAATAATATTCCACGACTAGCAATTCATTTATTTTTAAACCGACCCATTTATTATCTATTATTTGATTGACTAATCCTTTATATTGTAACGGCTGAAGAGTCAAATATTTTGGCAATTCCTCATGAGGGGATGAATCAAGATAATTTTGAATCAGAGTTCTAGATTTTTGTTCATCCTTCGCTGTAATAATATCTCGTGGTTTACAGCGATAACTTGGTATATCTACTATACGACCATTAACTAAAATATGTCTATGGTTAACTAATTGGCGGGCTCCAGGAATAGTCGATGCCATACCCAATCGAAAAAGGATGTTATCCAAACGCATTTCAAGTAATTGTAGTAAAACCTGACCTGTTGAACCTTTGGCTTTTCCGGCGATACGTACATATTTAAGTAATTGTCGTTCTGTAAGACCATAATGAAAACGCAACTTTTGCTTTTCTTCTAGACGAATACGATATTGAGATCTTTTACCGGAACGCGATTGGTTTCTAAGATCACTTCCGGCTCTAGGCCTTTTACTAGTTAGTCCCGGTAAAGCCCCCAGACGACGTATTTTTTTGAAACGAGGCCCTCGATAACGAGACATAAAGACTCCTGATTTTTGATTTTATTGAAATTTCATTTTACAGAATAAACCAAAATTAAAACTGAACTATAAATGAAGCAAAATCTACGGAATTATTGTATTACAAAGAATAATGAGATAAATTGTATCAATATCCGAACTCTATACTCTATTTGTCTTGTTATTGTATATATAAAATATATATATAAATAAAAGAAAAGTATCCTTTTCTTGATTTGTTGTGTAAAGATCTAACTCCTCCAATTTTTTATTCATAATTGGATCTTCCTACAACATAATAGATTGGTGACCCTTGGAAAGGAAAAGGGGAGGAAGCCTTTTTTATTCTTATTATTTTCAGTATTCTTTGATGTCAAAGAGCCGCTACGCTATCAATCATGTAAAAACTAAAACAAGTAGAGAGAAGCCAGCTATCGGAATCGAACCGATGACCATCGCATTACAAATGCGATGCTCTAACCTCTGAGCTAAGCGGGCTCATATAATAGAAATTGTACATGCATAGGAATTCAGTAAATTATTGGAATTTTAGCTATTCAGAATTAATATAACTCTAAACTATAGCTCTAGATAAAGAATAGAAATATATAAAATATAGTAGAATATTTCAAATAAATATTCAATATTTATAGACGATAATGATTAAGAGACTGTAGCGATATATAATTTCTATTTTTTTATCAATTATATGTTCATTATCCTAATCTTAATTAAAGATTGAAATTTCAATTCAAAATTGTTTTTTTTAGGATCTTATTTTTAGGATCTTATCTATTACTATATACTTATCTATTACTATATATATATATTAAATATATATTATTTCTATTTTATATTTTATATATACTATAATTTATATATATACTATAATATTATTATATACATTATTATATATAGATATATAGATAATTTATTTAACTAATTTCATATATCTTTCTAAATATATTTAGACTTCTGATTACTAGATTAAAATTTTATCTAGAGTTATATATATTAGTTTATATATGTCTGAACTATTATATATTTTTTTTTAATGAATTATCTATTTTAAATAATATAAATAAAATTCGATTTATTATCTTAATCTTATCATTTATTATCTTAATCTTATCAATTAATGGAAAGATTAGTTATAGAAATGATATTAATATAGTACTTATTAATACTGAATTAATGAGAATTCATTTTTTTAGTTAAGAGAATAAAAAAAAAATGAAAGAAAAAGAAAGATGCAATCCAGATCATAATGCGACATTCCTCTGCTTTGACTCATAAAAGAAAAGCTGAAGCTAAGACACAAAAATCGACCGTTCAAGTATTCAAAATTGGATGGGAAAAATGAGAGGAAAAGAAGACTATATATGTGGTATATATCCAACTATATTGAATTGTGGGTACAGAAATGATAGAATCATTTCTGATTGCACCAGATACGGGTCTCCGATAGAAATGACAAAAGATGGAAAATAATAGGAAACATTTTTTGATATAGGAATCCGTGTCTAACCAATTCAAGGGTTACAGCATAAAATAAATGAAATCAC